TATGGATCTACTACCAGAAATTCAATGCGTAATCTCAGCATTCAATGTGTATTCCTGAATAATCTCATTTTTCAATTATTCAATCATTTCATTTTACCAAGTTCAATGTTAGCGAGATTAGTCAACATTTTTATGTTTCGATGCAACAGCAAGATGCTATTTGTAACAAGTAGTTTTGTTGGTTGGATAATTGGTCACATTTTATTCATGAAATGGATTTTTCTTAAAGACTTAAAGAAAGACTTAAAGATTCAAAAAGTAGTAAATTACTAAAAAAATGGATACATAAGAAAAATAAAAGAACAGATAAGAAGAAATACGTCCCCCCCCTACCGATTTAATAACCTCTGCTACAAAGAAACTGATAAGACCAACTCCATTTGGAATTCCATCAATTATTCGTCTATCAAAAAAATGAGTGAATTCGGCGAATTTTCTCGTCCCCACAATAAAGAATGTTCCATAAAAGGCATCTATGTACCCCCGATTATATGACCAATCATATATAGCATTTTTTATTTTGTCATAAAAATTTCTCCTAGGCCCCATTTTAAAAAATGAATTAATTAAGTCCAAATTTTGAAAAGATGAATAAACAGGTTTATATAAAAAAAATGCTATAAATATTCCGAAAGAGGCTATACTGACTGAAAAAAAGGCATCTTTACAAAATTCATACCAATCTATTGAATTATTTGAATTTTTATGTAAAAGATTTATAGACGGGGTTAACCATTTTGTTAATATATCCACGTCTTGATTTAAAGGAATTCCTAAGAATCCAACGAACAAAGTAAATATAATTAATATAAGTATTGGGAATAACATCGTATTATCCGATTCATAAGGATACAAAGAAGTCTTGGTATTGCCAAAATTCGGAATAGAAAGAAAGGGTGGAGTCATATTTCTTACATTCTCATCAATTTTATATACTCTATTTGAAAAAAAAGAAGGACGTCCATTCTTATTCATTTTTAATAAAGTTACCAAACGAAAGTTTTTGTTACTTATTTTTGAACCTTCTTTACCCCATAGCGATATTGAATATAAGGGGGTATTCCTTTTTCCACTGTAATTTTGAAAATGAACGTTTAAATGTCCTTCAAAAGTAAGTAAATAAATCCGACACATATAAAATGCCGTTAGTCCTGCCGTAGACCAAGCTATTATTGCAAAAATAGGTGAATACAACCAACTATCATTAAGAATTTCATCTTTGGACCAAAAACAAGCAAGGGGTGGAATACCGCAAAGAGAAAGTGTACCTAATAAAAAAGAATTTTTTGTAATTGGTACATGTTTTGTTAAACCTCCCATAAGCACCATATTCTGACTTTTTTTTGGACAATACCCAACAAGAGTTTCCATTGAATGAATAACGGATCCCGATCCTAAGAACAATAATGCTTTAGAATAAGCATGAGTAATCAAATGAAATAAAGCACTGCGATAAGACCCCATACCTAAAGCTAACATCATATAACCCAATTGAGACATTGTGGAATAGGCTAAACCCCTCTTAATATCTTTTTGAGCAAGAGCTAAAGTAGCTCCTAAAAAAACTGTTATTATCCCTATCAAAGAGATAAAATTCATTATGTGGGGTATGACTATGAAAAGAGGCATAAGTCGGGCTACAAGAAAAATGCCCGCTGCTACCATCGTAGCAGCATGTATAAGGGCCGAAATAGGAGTCGGCCCTTCCATCGCATCAGGTAACCATACATGAAGAGGAAATTGTGCAGATTTAGCAATCGCACCGGCAAATAAAAGAACAGCGCACAAGGTAACAAATAAAAAATCGACCTCATTATTAGAAATCAAGTTATTGAATATTTGGAATAAATCACGAAATTCGAAACTCCCCGTTACCCAATAAAACCCTAAAATGCCTAATAATAAACCAAAATCGCCAACACGATTAGTTACAAAGGCTTTTTGACAAGCCTTTGCTGCAACAGGTCGTGTGAACCAAAATCCTATTAATAGATACGAACACATTCCAACTAATTCCCAAAAAATATAAATTTGTATCAAATTTGAACTAGTAACTAATCCCAACATAGAAGTACTGAAAAAACTCATATAAGCAAAAAATCTCAAATACCCGTGATCATGAGACATATAATTATCACTATAAATAAGAACCAAAATTCCAACAGTAGTGATTAGTATTGACATAATAGAAGTAAGTGGATCGATCAAGTATCCGAATTCTAACGAAAAATCATTATTAATAATCCAAGACCATACATATTGATAGACAGAACTACTATTTATTTGCTGAATAGAAAGATTCATGGAAAAAATCATGACTATACTTAACAACAAAACGCTCTGAAAAGCCCACATACGGCGAAGACTTTTTGTTGCCGTCGGAAAAAGAAGAAGTCCCAACCCTATTAACATAGGAACTGGAAGTGGAAGAAAAGGTATTATCCACGCATATTGATATGTCTGTTCCATAAAAAAAGTTTTTTATTCTTAATTAATTGTTTCCGATTCACCGGATCTTACCTTTCGAAAAAGTCAATAAAAAATCAAGATATGCACTAACTGATTTAAGAAGTTTATATTAGTATTTATTAATATTAATTATTCTGAGTCTTTTCAAAACCGTTCAAATATTCAAAAAAGAAGTTACAATTGGTCAAATGATATGACCAAGTGACATATAAAAAAACGAACACTTATAATAGGAAAATAAAAATATAATAATTTATCGTAATCAAAATTTATATTCATAGAGCAAGGATAAAAATTTAGCCTAAAAAGAGTACTTGATGCTGATACGAATTATAAGATTAACTAAGGTCATCGGTCTAATGAAAAAAACTCTTGATTTTAATTAGTTTATTTCAATTCATTAACTAATTTTCAATTAATTAACTAATTCATTATGGGATTGATTGTTTTCCATTTCAATCAAAACAATTTATTAGTAAAGTTTAGAAAAATATGGAACTAAAATGAACTTTTTAGCGAGAAAGGATCAAAAATGACTGAGATCCTTTTTTATCAAACCACGTATCTTTTAACAGATTTATTACTAGTCTCATTCGAATTTTAAAATTGAATTTAGTTGTATTTTTTTCTAGTTTGACTATCAATTTATTAGTCAAAAGTACAATCTTGGTATTTTATTACATGTAAATCAAGTATAGAATGCCGAAAATAAAGGTCTTTTAGATTCTTTTTTTTTTATTAAGTTTGATTTGATTTCTATGACATGCAGATTCTAAAGATATAACTTTGAGAGATAAACAACGCGAACTAATAGTTCCAAACCAAAAATTTTTGGTTTTACGGAATATTTTGTTATTTCGAGTCATTTTTGATCCAGTTTTCATGGATCTTTGACATATCTATATTTCTTTTTTATGAAGAGAATATTATATTATTTAGAGAAAAAATAGATAATGAATAAGAATAATAATAGAACAATAGATGTCTTTCACATCCAACTATAACAATGAGTAACTTCTTCATTTTTAAATGGCAGTTCCAAAAAAACGTACTTCGATATCAAAAAAGCGTATTCGTAAAAATATTTGGAAAATGAAAGGATATTGGGCGTCGTTAAAAGCTTTGTCATTAGGGAAATCTCTTTCTACCGGGAATTCAAAAAGTTTTTTTGTACAACAAACAAATAAGTCCTAAAATATTGGAATAATCGAAATGCATTTGATTCAAAAAATTGGATCAGTAATTTGTTAATATAAAATCAAAGTTCATATTAATATGAAATAGAATTTTAATGTTATGTCTAAAAGAATAATTCTTCTATTTTCTGAATTCTAAATCTAAATAAAAAAATAAATACAATTTTTTATTTTTTTTTTGTATGTTTTCACTCATATTTTGGTGGTGGGGAGTCTTTTTTTCCCCATCGACCTTTACAATTCCAATAAATAAAATTTTTTATCTTTTTCGGGAAGGGCAGATTGTTGAAACTAATGGATTCCATGTTAAAAACTAACTTCTTAATTTATTGCATTTACCATATGTAATGGATTTACCATATATCTCCAATTTTCAGATCATCAATAAAAGAATCAATAAAAGAACTTGATTGTTGAGATATTATTATATTATGTACAAGTGTCAATTTGCAGTACTCCAAATACAAAATAGTTTTAGATTCATTGAGAAAAATTCTTTTTTGTTTCAAATTTATGATTATGAAATCAGATAAACCAGAAATAATGACATGACAATAAGCGTAAAAAATGAAAAAAGTTTTTTTTATTCTAGAGAGAGATTTCTATAGCTGCAAGAGTTCGATTTTAGAATCGCATAAACTACGTAAAAAGCCCTAAGATAAATGGACACTTAAAGGAAAATAAATGAAACTAATGAATCTTCAAATTGACTTTTGAACTCATTTTTTTTATTAATTTAATTTTTACTAAAAAAACATATTTGATTGAATTGACTTGTTCAATCTCGACTATTGATTATAAATAGGCTATTATGAATTCGAGCAAGCCGCTATGGTGAAATCGGTAGACACGCTGCTCTTAGGAAGCAGTGCTAGAGCATCTCGGTTCGAGTCCGAGTGGCGGCATGCCATCTTCTAAACGATATCCAATAGATCCTATAATAAAAATAAATTAAATTCCCAATAATTAATATTAATATGGGGGATCCCCACCTTTTTTCTTTTTTATGATATTTTCAACTTTAGAGCATATATTAACTCATATTTCCTTTTCTATTGTTTCAATTGTGATTACAATTCATTTGATAACCTTATTGGGCAATGAAATCATAAAACCATATGATTCGTCAGAAAAGGGGATGCTAGCTACTTTTTTATGTCTAACAGGATTATTAATCACTCGTTGGATTTATTCGGGCCATTTCCCACTAAGTGATTTATATGAATCATTAATTTTTCTTTCATGGAGTTTCTCCCTTATTCATATACTGCCCTATTTAAAAAAACGAAAAAATTATTTAACCACAATAACTGCCTCAAGTACTATTTTTACCCA